TATTTTGCTTCAATTTCTTCTCTACAAACCAAAAATTGAAGATTTAGTTACGATTAGAAATCCACTTTCTATCTTCATCCATGGATCCTTTACTTATACTCATTCAATTGGAAGTATTGATCCAATTCAAAAAAAAAATTATGCTTCGCAATTTCATAATCCAATTTTTAATTTTTCAATTTCTAATTGACCCTTGGATACAAATCACGAGAATGTATATTTTTCCTCGAATCTGTCATTGAGAGGTAAAGGATTAAATCCTTTTAAGAAATAAAGTTTTTGATCGGAATATGAATCAAACCGAAGGACCCCTTAACTATTAAAGGGGTTAATAGAACGAATCACACTTTTACCACTAAACTATACCCGCTACAATGCGATTATTGTATATAAATGGACCTTTTGTCGAACAAGGGAATTGGACGTAATCAAGATAGGATCAGAAAAGAATCATGAAAATTAAAATGAGAGTGTTGACGTTTTTCGTCGGGGTACGTAATGAGATTAGGAAAAGAAAAGAGGGCTCATTTAAATAACTAAATAACAAGTTCTATCTTTTCTTTTGCTGGAGGAGTTTTGACAGATATGGTTCGACAAAACCACTGAAGTCATAACATAAAAATGCATTGTGCAAGAATCCATAGTTTCATTTTTTTTATTCCAGTAAATAAAAAAGGAAGAAAGAATAACAAGAAATGACACTTTGATTCTATATCATAAGAGTGGCAATAGTCCGTCTTCTTATTGTTGTTACTTCAATAACAAGCATTTTTGTTTTCAAATCAGATAAATAATTTTATCTATGATTCATTGGAACAAAAAAGGGCCCGGCTAGGTACTGACCAGGCCAGGCCGTGGGAATAAAAAGGCCTTTTTGGACGAAATCAAAGAGGTATTCTTTATTTTTCTTTATATTGGATCTTTCGAGCCCTTACTTTATCTAAATGGAATTGCTGATAAAAGTTTTATATATCCATATAATAAAGAGAGATAAAGAAAGACTTTTTTCAATCCTTACTTTATGTGTAATGTAACATAGTTATTATCTTTTTTTCAATTGGGAGAGATGGCTGAGTGGACTAAAGCGGCGGATTGCTAATCCGTTGTACGAGTTATTCGTACCGAGGGTTCGAATCCCTCTCTTTCCGTTTCCGTTGATGACTTGATATTTGATTTATCTTTCGAATTTCTCGAACCGCTTTTTCTTTTTTCATAGTTAAACGTGTGGAATAGAGAAAATCCTAAGAAAATTTAAAAATCAAGCAAGGAAAACCCTTTTTTTTATTCTTCACGTCCAGGATTACGTCCTGGATCATTAGATAGGAATCCGAAGATGAAGAGAGAAACAAAAAAGATCACTACTGTATAAACGAAGAGTTTGAGAGTAAGCATTACACAATCTCCAAGATCATTTTTTGGGAAAAAAGAGAATAGATTCTCCATTTTTATACCACATATCCTATTTTGACACCAAGAAATGAAGTGGTTTCTAGAAATAGAAAAGAATTTTCAGAAATTGATTTGTAATAAGAGTCTTTCATTACCAAAATTTTCTTTCATACCCACAATTAGATATTGTGGGGGACCCTAATAGAGTCTTTCACTGGAAAAAGGGTCGGGGTGGGGAAATGGGGTGATCTAGATTTATCGCGGCTATCCAAGAATTTCAATGTTTGAATCGAGGGTTCATACTGTAAGACTTATCTGATCTTATCAATTGTTAGCATTTTTTTTTTCTCGAATAAATCATGAATTTTTCTAGAACAGTATTAAAGATCTCATCGAAAACTTACAGCAGCTTGCCAAACAAAGGCTAAGAGAAAAAAGAGCACAGGTATGACTGGCATAAAATCTACGATTGGATTCAAAAAAGCGTAGGCCTCGGGCAATTTGGCGAAGAAAAAATTACTCGAATAAAGGGCAGAATTAAGACAGATACAGATCAAACTAAAGATATTAAGCATAACAGACATTTTGTTCTTGTAGATAATTGCATTTTGATTGAGTTATTGATATAAGGGAAAAAGGAAGAAAGTAAGGTAGACCAAAAAATCCTTCTTTTTCTTTGTCTTTGAACTCACCCAATCAACAATCCTTCAATTCTTAACGGAGAATAGAAGAAATCATACTTTCATACAATATCTTAATTGAATTAGATGTAATGATCAATAAATTAAGTTTAATTCTATATCTACATTATATCTATATCTACATGTGTCAAAATACTAGCAACAATCTAATCTATTCCATAGATATTTGGACTGGAATTGACGAACAACCAATACCAATATTAGTGTTTATTAGTGTCGAATAGAAATTTAAATGGGGCGTGGCCAAGTGGTAAGGCAACGGGTTTTGGTCCCGCTATTCGGAGGTTCGAATCCTTCCGTCCCAGAGCATATCCATTCTATCAGAATAAAGATCACTTTTTTGAACAACCTTCTGTTTAAAAGTGTAATATTGGATAGAATGTGATTCTTGTTTATGATTTTTAATGATTCTTCTCTGAATCATATCTTTTTCACAAACTGAATCGAGTTCAAATGACACACAGATGTAACTGAATCCATTTGTGATCCAATCGAGGTAAGATGAGAATATAGATCACAAGAGTTTGAATTAAAAAAAAAAAATCGGACAGGCCCTTCATTATATGCCCATCCCCCTCATATTAATATTGAGGGAAGTTAGTTACTTAGAAAAACCTTACGTCCCGTATCTATTTGAATTTTCAATGATGCATTCTGAATCGAAATGCGAAAAATGTGAAAGAAAAGCCCCTATATTTCCTATCTCTTATTGTATTCCCTATCCCTTAAATGAAGGGTAGCCAAATTTTGAATTGAATTCTCTGTGGATCTCTGAATTCTAAACAAGAAGGGGTTCTTGGTACTAATTGAATTCAATCAATGGGATTAAGTCTCTTAAGACTGGGTAAAAAAAAAATAGGAGCAAGTACTTAATCTGGACCTCTTTGGCTTTGTATCTAGACAAGATAGTCTAGCATCCCGGATGCTTTTTGATTTATGACTCATCATCCCCATAGAAATAGAATTCAGGGGAGTAGATAGGAGTTAATCAGCAATGGAAGTTATCAATTTCAATATCTGTGTCTGTCCGAATCTCATTAACAAACAATCAAGTTACATATGTAATAGATGCATTTTCTTTGAATCTTATTTTTAGGTATTTCGTCTTTGGCTCTAATGAATAATTGTAAATCTATGTAACGATTTAGACGGGGGTGATTCATACATTTCACTTTACTTTATGGAAAGATTACTGAACCTCAAGTCAAAGAAAATACGTATAAAATGAGGAAATGCTTATATGTATGTATTGTTATCGTTCTATTTCAGTAACAACGGTGTTTCGGTTTTTGTGAAAAAGATTTGTGATCCCTTAAATTGAAATATTTAACATAGAATATCCATAATTACTTTCAGTGACAATTGTTCATTCTATCTGATAGATAGGGAAATCCCCTATTCTTTTGATTCTGATTTTATCAATCAGATGAAAGAATAACGACCTAAATCTTCTCTTACATCAGTCTTTTTTATCCATCCTACGAAAAAAAAAAGTATAGATTACTATGTACCGACTGAACCAATGACTATTCATGATTCCATAATTGAATCAATTCCTTACCGGTTCCAAATTAGAGGAATGTTATGGTAAAACTTCGTTTGAAACGATGTGGTAGAAAGCAACGTGCGACTTGAAGGACATGATCAGCTGTGGATTCTTACATCCACCATTTTATATAGGAATGAAGGTGCCTTGGCTCGACATCGTTTGTTCTGTTCCACTCGAACCCCATTTTTTGTTGGGTTGTAATGTAAATAGTACATGATGGAGCTCGAGTAGAAAGTATTGATTCATTTCTCAGGGGCAAGGATCTAGGGTTAGTGCCAATCAATAAGTTGGAACAACTTCGTAAGTATATCTTCGATATAGAAATCGAAAGGATCCAATTCGAGCAAGTTTCAAATCCAAAAGGAAAATTTGTTGGAATTGATAAAACTCTTTTGATCAAAAGTGTATCACGCGAGAATCAACCGTTCGTATGATTCTTTGATAGAAAGAAATCACAAAAAATGTATGTTGCTGCCATTTTGAAAGGATTAAGGATCACCGAAGTAATGTCTAAACCCAATGATTCAAAGCAAAGATAAAGGATCCCGGAACAAGGAAACACCGCTTCAATTGTCTCAACAACTGGATCAGAATGAAGAATCTATTTGGATTCTAAACGAGACAAACAAAAAGGGGGTTAGAGACCACTCAATAAATGAAATGCCTAAGGTTTTTCCTTTGAGCTATTTGAGAGTTATCCAACTTGAGTTATGAGTACGAATGCCTTTTTTTTTCTTTTTCAGGAAGGAAGAAGAAAAAAAGGACTTAAATAATAGTCTAATTGATTTGATGATTTTATGGACCTATTTGCCATTAGAATTCTATACATAGACAGAACTTCGAATCATTTTTTCTCGAGCCGTACGAGGAGAAAACTTCCTATACGTTTCTAGGGGGGGTATTGTTCATCTACATCTATCCCAATGAGCCGTCTATCGAATCGTTGCAATTGATGTTCGATCCCGAAGAGAAGGAAGAGATCTTCGGAAAGTGGGTTTTTATGATCCGATAAAGAATCAAACTTATTTAAATGTTCCTGATATTCTATATTTCCTTGAAAAAGGTGCTCAACCTACAGGAACTGTTCATGATATTTTAAAGAAGGCGGAGGTTTTTAAGAAACTTCGCCTTAATCAACCCAAATTAAATTAATGAAATACAAAAGAGGGTGGGGGTGACTCGCATATAGCTTTGTATAACTTTTATCTACTACTCCCCTTTTCTCTTGCTCTATTCATACCTATTTATTATTGCTCCCATAGAATCCCATGTTCTATAACGACAAAAATCTATTTTATTGATATAAGATGGATAGAAAAAAGATCAAGTGAATAGATGAGAAGTAATTCATCTAGAAATAA